GCTTGAACAAGGAAAGTACTGGGGTTGTATAAAAGAAAGCGCGGAAAAAGAATAATAAAGAAATATTTAAGGAATCTCATTATGTATTGGGTGTGGATAAAAGATCTTCCTATGTTATACTATTAAACTCTTGACGATGAATAAATTTTATAGTTCCGATATTGTCATTCATGATATTTATTTCAGTCGATATCATCGAAATCTAATTCATCTGAGTGAGTTTACAAGCGAAAGATTTCTCATCTCTATGGGATTAAATCCCGAGATATTCCAAAGAAAAAAAATAATAATAAACGATTAAATTATGGAAGTAAATATTCTTGCATTTATTGCTACTGCACTCTTCATTCTCATTCCTACTGCTTTTTTGCTTATAATTTACGTAAAAACGGTTAGTCAAAATGATTAATTTGAATAAAATTTGACTATCAATAAAAAAAAAGGATTTAAATTTCTCGTCTTAAATGAAAGGAATACATTAGACTCAGTAGTCGTATCCAAAGGGGCCCGCTAGTATGGTAGAAAGATATTTCTTTCTACCATACTAGCCATTATGGTTATTGTAATGTATAAAGATACAAGTGAAATATCTTAATATAAAGGAATCCACCTATATCTCCCTTTTTCTTTATAAACGTCAATATAAAACAAATAGGATATAAAATGTATGTACATACTTTCTCAATTTAATTTGTTTTATCCATTTAATATAAATAATCCCAATTCGACGAAAACTTCTTCAGATTTCGAAAGGGGGTTACTCCATGAATGGTTAACCGTGTAAACCCTGATATAAAAATAGAAAATGAGTAAATAAAAAAAAATCTAATTTCTAAAAAACAATCTTTAAAAAAATTGCCGAACGGTCTAAAACAATTGATACAGGTTGATAGAGTTTAATTATTATCGCAATTAGGAGTACTTTTAGAGTCCACTTCTTCCCCACACTACGAGAGAGAGGGAAAATGTAAAAACTACCATTAAAGCAGCCCATGCGAGACTTACTATATCCATGTGAATTCTGTCCCCTATGAATATGAAGAAACTATTCCATTATTGTTCACTAATAATAGTGAAATCACTGGTGCAGAGTCAAAAAAAGGGAGAGGTATTTGGTCACCATTGATGAACTACTCCAAAAAATCCACTTATCTTATAATGAGTTATTCTTAATTATAGAATTTCTAGTAGAATCGACAAGATGTAAACACACGCAAACGGACACTTATCCAAGGAATCTGACTCACATCTAGTAAAGAATAAGACTTTTGCTTTCTTTTATTGTTTTTTATTTTTGGAAGTAATTAGAATAGGGGATTTCTTGAGGCGGCACCCGGATTTGAACTGGGGAAAAAGGATTTGCAGTCCCCCGCCTTACCACTCGGCCATGCCGCCAAAACGATATAAACTAGATCCCAATTTGCTCTTTTTTTTTTTTCAACTACGAAAAAAATATATATATTTTCAGTAACAAAATATAGAATCCAGTACAAACCAGAACCATTAACTATTGACTGTAAATTCATGACCTTTTTTGAATTAAAATTAAAATCTACATTTTTTTATTTCTAATAATATTAAAAAAATCATTAGAAATTTATTTCTAACTAATCCATATTGAGTTTTTTCAATTAAAAAGAAATCTTCTTCAATTTCAATTATAACAGTAATGATGAGTATATGTAAACCCCAGAATCAGAACATACGTTCCGTTGTGTATAGAGCTATAGCTCTATAATGGGGTATTTTATCTCTCTAGGGATGCTTTTGAGGAGTAATTATCAATAAATTTTTATATTTCAACTTTTCATGGAATACATTGACGAAAAAATTTCATTTTTGATAGAGCACAGCATGTGCTGTCCCAAATAAAATTTTACCACACTAATTAAGAAGAAAAAGAGACATATATATCTGTGCATTCTTTTTTATTTTAATAATAAAAAAAAAAAAAAAGTTTTCTATTTATTATATGTTTATCTGCTGGAACAGATCCAATTATGAATACATTTTTTTAATGGTATGCAATCAAATTGGAATATGTAATATCATAGGTGAAAATGAAATTACTTTTTTCTAGTCTTTACAAAACTCCATAAGTTCAGTGGTATTTCTCAATTCTGTTACATTTGGATCTCTTTGTTATAAAAAATTCCAATTGAATCTAGTCTCCGCTCATACGTATTTCATACATTCCATATATCTTGGAGTTGGATAAAATTTCATGTGATTCAGTAAACAGAATAGAAATTCCATTGTTGCTAGATCGAATTCTATGGATATGATTCGGTGAAGAATGAGAGATGGGATGGGATTTTTTCAATAAACGGATAAATGGGAAATTCAAAAAAGATGCTCGGGGCTGGAAAAGAGGGAACATCTACAATACCCGGATTTAATCAGATACAATTTGAAGGGTTTTATCGGTTTATTGATCAGGGTTTAATAGACGAACTTTCTAAATTTCCAAAAATTGAAGATATAGATCATGAAATTGAAT